AAACTGTTTTTCTGTATCCGTGGGCAATGAGTTTCGATGTACTGGGGGCATCTGCTTTTATAGAAGCTTTCATTTTCGTGCTTATCCTAATTCTTGGTTTAGTTTATGCATGGCGAAAAGGAGCATTGGAGTGGTCTTAGTTCGTTTCCCGAAAAAAAAAAAAAAAAAAAGTAAAAAAAAACCATTGAAACAATTATGAATTCCATTAAGTTTCCCGTACTTGATCGAACAACAAAAAATTCCGTTATTTCAACTACGTTAAATGATCTTTCAAATTGGTCAAGACTTTCCAGCCTATGGCCGCTTCTTTATGGTACCAGTTGTTGTTTCATTGAATTTGCCTCATTAATAGGCTCCCGATTTGACTTTGATCGTTATGGGTTAGTACCAAGATCGAGTCCTAGACAGGCGGACCTTATTTTAACAGCAGGTACAGTAACAATGAAAATGGCTCCTTCTTTAGTGCGATTATATGAACAAATGCCTGAACCAAAGTATGTTATTGCTATGGGAGCGTGTACAATTACGGGGGGGATGTTCAGTACTGATTCTTATAGTACTGTTCGAGGAGTTGATAAGCTAATTCCTGTAGATGTCTATTTGCCGGGTTGTCCACCTAAACCAGAGGCTGTTATAGACGCTATAACAAAGCTTCGTAAGAAAATAGCTAGAGAAATCTATAAGGATCGAATTAGACCTCAACAGGGTAATCGGTGTTTTACTACCAATCACAAGTTTTTTGTTGTACGCAGTCCGCATATTGGAAATTATGATCAAGAATTACTCTATCCACCATCATCTACTTCAGAGATCTCTACTGAAAAATTTTTTAAATACAAAAGTCCAGTATCGTCCCACGAATTAGTGAATTAGGGAGGCTTTTAGAGAATCAGAAAAAAATCTTCATAAATTAGAACTCATGGTAAATGTGAAAAACTTAATTTTATATAAAAAAGGTGTGGGGGAAATAAAAAAGATGCAGGGCACTTTGTCCGTTTGGCTAGCCAAACGCGGGCTGGTTCATAGATCGTTGGGCTTCGATTATCAAGGAATAGAGACTTTACAAATAAAGCCCGAAGATTGGCATTCTATTGCTGTAATTTTATATGTATATGGTTACAATTATTTACGTTCGCAATGTGCCTATGATGTGGCACCAGGTGGCCTCTTAGCCAGCGTGTATCATCTTACGAGAATAGAATATGGTGTTAATCAAGCGGAAGAAGTCTGCATAAAAGTATTTACTCACAGGAGTAATCCTAGAATTCCATCCGTTTTCTGGGTTTGGAAAAGTACGGATTTTCAAGAACGGGAATCTTATGATATGTTAGGAATCACTTATGATAGCCATCCACGACTGAAACGGATCCTAATGCCCGAAAGTTGGATAGGGTGGCCTTTACGTAAGGATTATATTGCCCCCAATTTTTATGAAATACAAGATGCTTATTGAATGATAAAAAATGAGCCTTAGCTTCTAGAACTCCAGACCTTCACGGAATATTTGGAATTCGATTCTTTTTTAGATCAAACAAACAGAACAGTTGAGGTCTCGTTGATATTATTAGAGATAGCTTGATTGAAAGATACTTTTTTTATTTCGTAAAAGCCGAGCCAATAGGATGAACTAAACAAAAGAGTTCTGCATTATGAACTTTGTATCGCGCACATAACTTAGTCAACTTTAGTCACATAACTGGGAATGAATAAATAAGATCGGAAAGCAATAAATGAAGGGGGGGGGGATACAATTCTATTTCTATTGTATCTAATGAATCTTGGGGTATTTTTGCCCTTCAACTATAGATACTATACTATACATATAGACCTTTTTTTACTTGTTTGATTCAACGGAACTCATTTAACCTTTCCTTTCGGATATGTATTATGTATCAAGTATTATACATTCTTTTTGAACGGCTGGATCCACAACATGAACAAAAAAAGAGAGGGGATAAGGGATAATTGCACTTTTTTTACTAAAGATACGTTTAATTTGAAGAATAGAAACTTATCAAAATTAATAAATCCTATGCCAAGAACCAGATTTGAACTGGTGACACGAGGATTTTCAGTCCTCTGCTCTACCAACTGAGCTATCCCGGCGAAGGATCATCCTCGTTTTACGAATGGTGGCACAAGGATTTCAAGTCCCCCGCAAAAAAGCTATGTCCACCATTACTGAGGTATCATCTACTGAAGTATCATCTTGCTTTTCCTATTTCCTAATGGTGACACAAGGATTTTAAGTCCCCCGCAATTAAGCTATGTCTACCATTACCGAAGTATCATCTACTGAAGTATCAGTATCATTTTAATATATGACTTAGGTCTATGTCAATGAAAAGAAACTCAAAAGTAGTAAATTCAAAAAGTTGTGGACCGGGAATTTCTTGGATTTTATAAATAAAAAAAGACTTTCTAAGTTTGAAAATGAAAAATGATATAGATTCTAAATAATTCAAATAAATAATAACGAAAAAAAGGTAAGGTGTCAACCTTTTCGGGGAGTAGAGCTGGGGATAGAGGGACTTGAACCCTCACGATTTTAAAAGTCAACGGATTTTCATCTTACTATAAATTTCATTGTTGTCAGTATTGACATGTAAAATGGGACTCTATCTTTATTCTCGTCCGATTAATTAAGTTCCATCAAGGATCTATCAGACTATGAAGTGAATCATTTGATCAATAAATATTATTTCTTAAACTTCGAATTGATTCACAACATTTCGATTTTGTTTATAAAAAAATAGAAATCGAGATTAAGGTCGTCATTTTTGAGATCGTTTTGTGTTACCTAAATTTATACAATATAGGTTTTTCTCCTTCATCCTTTTTGATTTGAAGTTTCGATCCAAGGATTCCTTTATCAACACAAGGTAGTGAACTCCATTTGTTAGAACAGCTTCCATTGAGTCTCTGCACCTATCCCTTTTTTCGCGCTTTGTAAACTCCGGTTTGTTCGCGTAAATCAGGATTTGGCTCAGGATTGCCCATTGTTAATTCCAGGGTTTCTCTGAATTTGAAAGTTATCACTTAGTAGGTTTCCATACCAAGGCTCAATCCAATTAAGTCCGTAGCGTCTACCAATTCCGCCATATCCCCTTTTTTAGGATCTCATTATGATGTCTTTCCTTTTTTTCTTATGCCGAAACCTTGGGATTCATTACATTATAGATACTTATTTTATGTCTTTGTTATCTTCTTTTATTTTTTTGAGCTCCATCCATATTGATTTAGTCTAATCAATAAAGATTCTATCATTTTTGTATTTGCAATTCAATATGGTTATATATTACATAACATATATATGTTCTTCTTTTTTTCATCTTTGTCTTAAATTTTCAGAAATAGTCGAACGGTCGATTCTTTTTTTTTACTTTCATGAAAAGAAATTTATTATTATTATTGAAACTTAGAATTCTACAATGTGCAATGGAAAAAATTCTAAGTCTACTTCGTAAATTTGAAATTCTAATAATTCTATACTATTCTATACTATATAGAATAGATAGAAATAGATAGATAGAAAAAAATAGATAGAAAAAAAAAAAAAAGATTTCTGATCTAATTAAGATTTTCTTATTTCGAAACTAATGAAATCAAAATTTGAAAGTCAATATACTGCTATATTCTATTAATTAAGGTTATGTTTTATTTATTTAATGATAGTCACTATTTATTTGAGCTATATTCTGTTCTAGAATATATAGAATATGATTAATTCTAAATAGATAAGGAAAAATATTAATAGAATAGTTAATTGATACGATCTAGTAGTTTAGTGAATTTGTATGCATGCGCTATTTTATTTGAGCCCGCTTAGCTCAGAGGTTAGAGCATCGCATTTGTAATGCGATGGTCATCGGTTCGATTCCGATAGCCGGCTTTTCCATATTTTTTCGTTTTTTTACATGATTTTTAATGTACTTTCAAAATCAAAGAAGATTGAAAAGACTTCTTTGACCTTTTTCCAAGAGTTACCACTCCATTTATATTATGTCATATAAACTTCCATATAGGAATATATATTGGCTAAATAGAGTTCGATCTTTGCAAAATAAATAAAGAAAATAAAGGAAAATTTTTGTGATTTATTTGATTTATATATATTGTATATACAATAAAAAAAATCTGTATATTGAGAGAATATATCTTCTTACTCTTTGTATTCCAATAGTTTATTGGAGTGTATTTCACGTCATTTATCATTATCATTTAGTTCAGTTTTAATTTTATTTAGTTTTGTACAATTTCAATAAAAAAAAGGAGTCTTTATGTCACGTTACCGAGGGCCTCGTTTTAAAAAAATACGCCGTCTGGGGGCTTTACCGGGACTAACTAGTAAAAGGCCTAAGGCAGGAAGCGATCTTAGAAACCAATCACGCTCCGTAAAAAAATCTCAATATCGTATTCGTTTAGAAGAAAAACAAAAATTGCGTTTTCATTATGGTCTTACAGAACGCCAATTACTTAAATATGTGCGTATCGCCGGAAAAGCCAAGGGGTCAACAGGTCAAGTTTTACTACAATTACTTGAAATGCGTTTGGATAACATCCTTTTTCGATTGGGTATGGCTTTGACTATTCCTCAAGCGCGCCAATTAGTTAATCATGGACATATTTTAGTTAATGGTCGTATAGTTGATATACCAAGTTATCGCTGCAAACCCCGAGATATTATTACAGTGAAGGATGAACAAAACTCTAGAACTTTGGTTCAAAATCTTCTTGATTCATCTGCCCCTGAGGAATTGCCAAACCATCTGACTCTTCACACATTCCAATATGAAGGGTTAGTCAATCAAATAATAGATAGGAAATGCGTCGGTTTGAAAATAAATGAATTGCTTGTCGTAGAATATTACTCTCGACAGACTTAATAAACCTAACTTAAGTAAAAAAAATTACTAAAAACAAGAGTTCGGACAACTCCCCTTTGCCATTAAAAATAAAAAGGCACAAGGTAAGGGATTTTGTCGAGGAATCTTTTTCCTATTCATGTATCATAGATTGGTAGGGAGATTTGGATCCCTTGTTTGCTCTTCCCAGCATTTTTCATATGAAAGAAATTGGGAATAGAGAATCTATTTCAAAATCAAAACAAGGTAGATTTTATATCTATTCTTTTTTATTGGATTTGATACATTGGGGTCAATCACGTAAGATTGGTGAATTAGTTGAAAGTACGGAAAGAGAGGGATTCGAACCCTCGGTAAACAAAAGTCTACATAACAGTTCCAATGTTACGCCTTCAACCACTCGGCCATCTCTCCGACATCAGGATTATGACTGAGTATCTGGGTGAATAGCGAGTTATTCATCGTTTTTTAGATTATGGTTAATAGATACCTTTTTGACCGGAAAAATTGTAAGTAGATAGAAGGTTTTTTTTAATGAGTCCGCTTTTATGTTAGTTCGTACTATACAATTCCTTTGTTTGTGAGAAAATTTTCTCACAAAAGAAAAGGTAAAGGAAATAAAAAGAGTTAGAGAGTGGATTACTACCTATGCCAAGATCGCGTATAAATGGAAATTTTATTGATAAAACCTTTACAATTGTAGCCGATATCTTATTACGAGTCATTCCGACAACTTCCGGAGAAAAAGAGGCATTTACTTATTACAGAGATGGTGTGATTTGATTATCATTTTTTTTTTTTTCTCGTCGATTTGGATTGGAATAGAAAGAAAAACGAGTATTGAAAAAAAAATCTACGCTTTTGAAGGTGAAGTTTATAATATAAAAAAAACAATCCCTTCTGTCATGTATCCACGATTAATGCAGCCTTAGATGCTTCAATTGTGAATTATAGTATTGAGCAAAAGGTTTTTACCTATGGTTCCCGTATTACAGATCAATCCTACTACACTAATACAATATACGAATAGGAGGCATAGGGGAAGAAGCACTACGCCGAGAAATCAACAACACAAAAACTTTCTTCAAAATGATTCCCTTTCTTTCTTCTTCTTCGTTGGGATTGGGACTAATTAACATGGTTGGAACAATAAACATCCATCTCGTTCGTACTTTGGATACCCGTATAACCATTGAAGACTGTTGAAGTGACTAATTCCTGAAAATTTAGGGGCGTTGAGAACAAAGAAATTTTTAGAGTTTCCTTTTTTATTTTTATCTAGCATGAACCCACTTGGTAGTAAGAAAAGAGCTTTTGCAAGAAGGTTGGCTAGGGATTTCTTGTAAAAACATTAGCCCCGCTTAGTTCATAATGACATCACATTTTTACATATATTATTTTCATTATGCACCTAAAGGAGGAGCCGTATGAGATGAAAATCTCACATACGGTTCTGAAACGGAGAATTCGTTAAAGCGAATGACGACCGTAACGGATGTCGGCTCAATCTGAAGGAAATTATGCGGAAGCATTACAGAATTATTATGAAGCTATGCGACTAGAAATTGACCCCTATGATCGAAGTTATATACTCTATAATATAGGCCTTATCCATACAAGTAATGGGGAACATACCAAAGCTTTAGAATATTATTTTCGGGCATTAGAACGAAACCCCTTTTTACCACAAGCTTTTAATAATATGGCTGTGATCTGTCATTACGTGCGACTATCTCCACTATAGAAAAAAAGAACGAACAGCTAGTCAATGAAATACTAGAAACACAAAAAAAGGGCTTTCTACATAAGCATCGTCCAAAACGATTTTTTATCAGCTGTAGCAAATAAATAAACTTCATCGATCGAAATATGAAGTGAAGACTAGATATGCCTAAATACCTATGGATAAAAAAAGATTTAATTGATAGAGGAAGCACCGTAAAGATCAATTGGAAAGGTTTTGGACCGATACAACAAGAGCTGTTTATTTATATCATAATATGAGATATGAGATAAATCTTAGAAATCTACTTATGTAATAGAGTAATCCCCTAAGGTATTGAGCAGCGGTGTAGCATCAGATCCTAAAGACAGCAAGTCTTTTTCTTTTTTATGAAGTATGAAAAAGTCTTTTTCAAAGATTCTATATAAATTTTTATATGAAAGCGGGATAGTTACCTTTCAGAAAATTCTAATATCTAATAACAGTGGACATGCCTTTTTTTCTGAAGGTAGGAGAAAAGATAAAACTTATTATATTAATTAATATATTAATTAAATCAAAATGAAAGTTTGAAACTCATGTAATTACTCTCTTTTGTTTAATCCAAGAAAAACAAAATATCTAAAAATATCTATAAGAAATCTCATTCAATTAGACATTCAATTAGATATAAAGTTCAAACTAGGTTAAAGTTAAAAAACTGGTACACCAAAACAAAAGAGTTGGTTGTCGAGCCGTATGAGGTAGGAAACTCTCAAGTACGGTTCTCAGGGAGGGACTTGACCCGCCTATTCCGACCGCGGAGAACAGGCCATTCAACAAGGAGATTCTGAAATGGCGGAGGCTTGGTTCGCTCAAGCCGCTGAGTATTGGAAACAGGCTATAACGCTTACTCCTGGTAATTATATTGAA